ATATGTTTAATCGATACAAATTGTGACCCCGATCTCGCAGATATTTCGATTCCCGCAAATGATGATGCTATAGCTTCAATCCGATTAATTCTTAACAAATTAGTATTCGCAATTTGTGAGGGTCGTTCTAGCTATATACGAAATTTTTGATTAATAATAAGATAAATAAAAAAGAAAAATCCATTTTTTTGGTAACTCCCTAGATTTATGGAATCGGTTACAATTCCTGAATCGCACAAAAAAAAGAAATAAAAAAAAAAAACTAAAGAAATAAAAAAAAAAACTAAAGAAATAAAAAAAAAAACTGTGGATATTATGTGATTGGCGGGATTCAAAATATCCAATTCAAGTAGACAAGTCGAAAAGGAGATGGTTGAATCAAAATAATTCCTTTTAAAATTCGATTTCTGTCAGAGGGCAATATGAATGTTATATCATGTTCCATCAACACACTAAAGGGGTTATACGAGATATCCGGCGTGGAAGTAGGCCAACACTTTTATTGGCAAATAGGAGGTTTCCAAGTCCATGCCCAAGTACTTATTACTTCTTGGGTTGTCATTGCTATCTTATTAGGTTCAGCCCTTATAGCTGTTCGGAATCCACAAACCATTCCGACTGCTGGTCAAAATTTCTTCGAATATGTCCTTGAATTCATTCGCGACGTGAGCAAAACTCAGATTGGAAAAGAATATGGTCCATGGGTTCCCTTTATTGGAACTATGTTTCTATTTATTTTTGTTTCTAATTGGTCAGGTGCTCTTTTACCTTGGAAAATCATACAGTTACCTCATGGGGAGTTAGCCGCACCTACGAATGATATAAATACTACTGTTGCTTTAGCTTTGATCACGTCAGTAGCATATTTCTATGCGGGCCTTTCCAAAAAAGGATTAGGTTATTTCAGTAAATACATTCAACCAACTCCAATTCTTTTACCCATTAACATTTTAGAAGATTTTACAAAACCTTTATCACTTAGTTTTCGACTTTTCGGGAATATATTAGCCGATGAATTAGTAGTTGTTGTTCTTGTTTCTTTAGTACCTTTAGTGATTCCTATACCGGTCATGTTCCTTGGATTATTTACAAGCGGTATTCAAGCTCTTATTTTTGCAACTTTAGCTGCGGCTTATATAGGCGAATCCATGGAGGGCCATCATTAAATTAACTAGTTTTCGGCATAGTCTTTTTTTTTTTTAGTTTAGAACAAGGCAATCTATGCGTAACTCAAGTTAATCCACTTAGAAAACAGAAATATACAAACATAAATAGACAAATGTGTGGCGATCACGAGTCATAGACAAAAATTACGATAGTAAGGAATTGAAGGGGAAAGAGATCTAAAAAATCTTTTTCCTAAAATTCCTACTTGGACTTTATTTATTATATTTCTATCATACCCCCCGGCAATGAATATTCTCTTTATATTGTTTTGTTCATTTTTTGTCATTCAATTCCAATATCAAATATCTGGAGTCATAATTTTAATAAAAATTCTTATAGTATCTAGTATCACACACAATTTAGGGTGTGTGATTAAAAAAAAGAAAAGAAAGATCCCTTCTAGAAGGATTCCCATTTCAGTTGATTTTATTCAATTCAACGATTGACCAAAAGAAAAGAAAATATTAATAAATAAGAAATTGCATGGCCTTACCTCAATCAAATACTGATATTTATTTCTATGCAATGCAATCAATTCGTCTATTTTGATTCTAGCCATCTTGGATAATGATAAATAAAAGGAATAGAAAAATTTACAAAAAACGAGATTCATGGGCGAGTAGGGGCGGGGGACAAAATTAGGTATATGGAATCAAATGGCTCTAAGCCAACTCTTGTGGAGGTTTTGAAGAATGATTCTAAAATGCGATTGACTTTAAGATACGACTAGTTTGAATCTAAGATCTGAATATTTGGTTTACGTTATGGAAGAAACACATGTATATGGGATATTAGATATTGCTAGTTAGATATGAACTAAAGATATATCTAATCCGCCCTACTCTTGTTAATTTAGATAGGCATTCCAATAGAAATTCTTTTGTTTCGTCTTTGACTGTGAATTGACTGAATAAAGGGATGAAATAAAGACAACTAAGGAACGAAGAGTTCAAAAAAAAGGTTCGGAAAAAAGAAATGGAAGAACAAAAAATCAAAATTCATTGGACGATTGTATCATTAACTATTTCTTTATTTTAGTGCGAGGAACTTATCATGAATCCACTGATTTCTGCCGCTTCTGTTATTGCTGCTGGGTTGGCTGTCGGGCTTGCTTCTATTGGACCTGGGGTCGGTCAAGGTACTGCAGCAGGCCAAGCTGTAGAAGGTATCGCGAGACAGCCCGAGGCGGAGGGAAAAATACGAGGTACTTTATTGCTTAGTCTGGCTTTTATGGAAGCTTTAACAATTTATGGACTGGTTGTAGCATTAGCGCTTTTATTTGCGAATCCCTTTGTTTAATCCTATAAATAGGAAAATTACGTATTTTTTTGTC